TGATATTACATATCTGAAGTTTCTAATATAACTATTTCTAATATAACTAGAAGAGGGGTTTATTTATTTTTATTAATTATTAAACACGTATGTAGATATTAATATCCCTGTTCCCTTAGATTATATTGGTGTTCCTATTTTTCGCATTGCGGTTTGTGTTCTATTAAAAGAAAGTAGAAATTTTCTATTCAATTATGAGATATGACAATTTTCTGATAATTCCTTCTAGGCAACATATCATATATATCATATATAAATAAGAAACATATATAATATAGAAATTTCGGTACTAGGGCTGGGGTTTACATATACTCATAATTGTTGGTATAATTTAAATTGAGAAGAGTTTTTTAACTCAACATTGATGTATCAATTTATATGTTCTTACGTCATTAAGAAAAGAAAAAACCAAATGTTGAGATTCCGAATCGTTCATGAATTCGCAGTCAGTTATCAATAGTTAAGGGTTCCAATTTGTTTGACTTTTTCGAATGAAAATCGACAGTCGATTTGGAATAGAAAGTGGGAAAAGTTGGCTATTTTGAGATACTCTATCAGGGGTGTATCAAATCCAATCGAAATCAAAAGAGACGAGGTTAGGCAAGAAAGGGATAAATTAGGAAAGAGCGGGATTAAAAAAACGGAACTCTCGATGCACTGCGCATACATATACACTAAAAGGGAGTGCAGTAATACAGGAAAAATTTCACTAATTTTATATCGTTTTGGCGGCATGGCCGAGTGGTAAGGCGGGGGACTGCAAATCCTTTTTCCCCAGTTCAAATCCGGGTGTCGCCTGATCAACAAAAGATGTGAAATCCTGCTTTCTGTTCTGCTGATATAACTCGCCAAATTATTTCCCACCAGAAGCAGAGAAAGGGAGCTGTTGATACTTGTTTGATTCGAAACAGGCGAGTAGGAGTTTTCGAAAAGAGTGTAAATCTAGGATTCAAGGGTATATTCTAAGGGTAGAGGGGGTTTATCAAAACTTCGCGATTCTCTTCGACTACAATAGTAAATTACTAAATTGGAAAGCATTTTTTTCGGCAACCCCTAAATCAAGAATATACCGTCTTTCCACTTTTTCACAAAGATAGTCGAAAAGGGGTACGCATTCGATCAAATAGAAAATTAGATATTGATTTATCTGTTTATGCTTTTTACTTATCTTATGAGGATCAACAACCAAAAAAACCAAAAAGGACTTATTATTCCTACATGTTCCATTATTAACATTTCCGCAAGATGTTACTACGTATTCGGATTCGTCTTTCCTTTTAATGTTTTGTTTCGAAATCATCTAGGAATTTTTTATTAAATATTAAATGAATTAAATGAGTTGATTTATTAGATTGGGTTATCGATAGTGTTCGGTCCGAATCCTTTTTTTGACTCTTCACCATTGATTCTACTATACTATTAGTATTGAGGAATCGAACAATTCCTTCAGATTTATTTATATATATAATAATAATATATATTTATAGATAATATATATTTATAGATATCCTATTTATAATATATATTTATAGAGATCCTATTTATAGAGATAAGGGGACATAATTCACATGGATATAGTAAGTCTCGCTTGGGCTGCTTTAATGGTAATCTTTACATTTTCCCTTTCACTTATAGTGTGGGGAAGAAGTGGACTCTAGGAGTATTACTAATTAATCAATCTGTATCAATTGTTTTCTAGATCATTCTGCAACACGTTTTGAACTATTTAAAACGAAAACCAAAAAATATTCATTTCGAATGGAATTCGATTCGGATTGAGTAATCCATTATAGGAATCACACTTTTTCAATCAAACAGATATCTATTCCCATCTTTGTATTTCGAAAGGGATACTGATGAACGGAAATTCATTCTAATAAACTAATAAAAATTGTTCCGAAATGTTCTATTTCAATCAACGGGTTCTTACCAGAATTCTAGATGAGTACTGAGGAAGACCCGTTTTTTATTCCCTCTTTAATTTAATATTATATTTAATTAAAAATGAAGAAGTCGTTTGGTTAAGTATCGACTTATGCGTATATACGCACTTTCTATGACTATGAAAAGCGGTATAGACAGAGACATCGCGGTTGTCGAACGAGATATTATACATAAGAGAATCTTATCTCCGGTGAGTCGCATATTCCACCGCTTGCTTTATAATTGTAAAAATTTGATTTTATTGTATAATCTGTAAAGTTCTACCTTACACTATACAATAAAATAATTCTAATAGATAGATCGTATGGTCGATCTATCTATTAGAATACTACCCCGACCATAATTCGCTTGTTTCATTTCTTTTTAAGGCGCGAAAATCGGAATCCCTTTCATTTTATTTCATTAATTTTTGCTACGAACCTATAAGTCAAGCTTAATTCAAATTAATTATTTTCACTGACTGTTTTTACGTAAATTATAAGTAGAAAGGCCGTAGGAACTAGAATGAATAGCGCAGTAGCAATAAATGCAAGAATATTTACTTCCATAATCTAATCTTTTTTTACTTCACAATAACTTGGGATTTAATCCCCTAGAGAGGATAAACCTTTCGAATCAATTACCTCTCAATGTTTTTAAATCGGATCAATATCATGAATAACAATACCTGAGTTACCAAAAAAATTCGTCGTCAAAAACGAAATAGTATAACATAGGAGGTTTTTTTATCCATACCGAACCCAAATTTGGATTCTGGACCCAATCCAAAATTCCTTTATTAGGTTCCGTTCTTTAACGTACCTTACATTCTGTCATGTCCAACCATCTGATCAAGTATCATCAGATCGCCCTTCTCCTTCACTTCGATTAGTTACGTAGTTAACTAAAATAGAATAAAATAGAAATAGAATATAATTAAAGAATATAATAGAATAATATATTATATATAGAATTATATAATAGAATTATATAATTATTAATATATTAATTATTAATATAAATATTAATATATTATATATATATGTATATATATATATATATATGTATATAAAATGGAATATTATATAAATATATTAAATAGATAGTAAAAAGATAGTAAAAAGATAGTAAAATAATATAATAATATAAGGAAATAAAGATAAAGAAATAAAGAACCCTTTTTTCTTTTTTTTGAATGAAATTTTGCCCCCGTCCCCCGCTCATAGTCATAATTCATAATAAGGGTAGAGATGAATTGATTGAGGTATTTTTATTGGAGCCGCCGGGACTGACGGGGCTCGAACCCGCAGCTTCCGCCTTGACAGGGCGGTGCTCTGACCAATTGAACTACAATCCCAATGAAATACCCATGAAATACCCAATGAAATAGGGAATCTAGCAACGATTTTGATTCTTTTTTATCTCCGTATCGAGTATTTATGAAGGGCAAAAGGGAGTTATAACGTCTCGTGATAGATTGACGAATTGTTGGGCCGAGCTGGATTTGAACCAGCGTAGGCATATTGCCAACGAATTTACAGTCCGTCCCCATTAACCGCTCGGGCATCGACCCAGGACGAATCCCTTTTAGACTTATTGGTAATCCATGATTAACTTTCTTTAGTAGTACCCCCAGGGGAAGTCGAATCCCCGCTGCCTCCTTGAAAGAGAGATGTCCTGAACCACTAGACGATGGGGGCCTACTTATCCAACCGCCATCATACTATGATCATAGTATGATCAGTTTTTTGAAATTGTCAATAGGGTGGAATGAGATGGTATGATTAGATCCGAGGTATCTTTCCGCCTTTACTTTTACTAAGGTGTAGAGAATTTTGTGATTCGTCACTCAGGAATCATTCATTCTATTCTAATCACCATTCTTCACTCTATATTTCATAGATAAATATTCCATACCATATTACATTACCATATATATAATATATATAAATTAATATATATCTATATAAATAGTAAATAAAAAGACATAGAAAGAATTAAATATATAAATAGTAAATAAAAAGACATAGAAAGAATTAAGAATTTAATAAATATTAAACTAATAAATATAAATATTAAACTATATACTATATATAATAATATATATAAAAATATATAAATAAATTAATAATATATATAAATATATATAATTTATATATAAAATATAATAATTTATAATTTAATTTAAAATTAAATAATATTAATTAATTATTAATAAAATAGAATTCTAATAATGTAATAAAATAGAATTCTAATAATGTTCTAACATATTCTAATTCTAATAATGTTCTAACATATTCTAATTCTAATAAAGGATAGGATTTTGTCATGGAGGCATTAGTCCAAAAGTGGGATTAAGTTCTATTTCTTTCGCTTTCAGTCTTCCGTTCATTCATTGTTAAAATAAGATATTCTTGTTTCATATTTAAAACTAATAAAACAGGGAATTAAGAAACAATAACTTTCGGAACGGGGATCCATAAAATAAAGTTTCAAAAATGATTTTCATTTAGTTCAGGGAACACGACAAGTAGAATCTCTTCATCACATGATTCGACGAAATATCTTGAAATTTTTGTTTCGATCGAATTAGTAGGTGTACATGTAAGTGAACTTTAGTCGTTTGGGAATAAATCCATTCAAGAAAAGAAATTGGGTTCGGTCGTGAAACAATTCATTGCATTTTACCCTAGACTTGCGAGGTAAATCCATTTTTTTATTAGTATTCAGGCTGAACTCGAACCATCAGCATCAACCACCAATCAACTACTATGAGTCTACGTCATGTACTTATGTATAACTTATGTATATAAGTATATATAGATATAGCATATAGACATTTTATCCACATAGCAACCCATTCAGGAATTCATCAACCACCAAATAAGCCCTTTTAACTCAGCGGTAGAGTAACGCCATGGTAAGGCGTAAGTCATCGGTTCAAATCCGATAAGGGGCTCTGGTTTTTTCATAAACCTACGACCGTAGTATTCATATTTGAAGGAAGAATAGAGATATTAGTATTCTGGGTTTGTAAAAAAAAAGTAACTAACGGGATAATAGAATATTATTCTACT